ACGATATATATATGGGGATACGATGCATTGCCGCTCGAAATCAAGATATTGGGATTGGACTTGCCAATCGATTCATAACCTTTCGAGCACAACCAATATATATTCGAACCCCTTTTACTTGCAGGAATACATCTTGGATCTGTCAATTATGTTATGGCAGAAGCCCCACTCACGGTGACCTGGTCGAGTTGGGGGAAGCCATAGGTATTATTGCGGGTCAATCAATTGGGGAACCGGGGACTCAACTAACATTAAGAACTTTTCATACGGGTGGAGTATTCACAGGCGGTACTGCCGAACATGTACGAGCTCCTTCTAATGGAAAAATAAAGTTCAATGAGTATTTGGTTCATCCCACACGTACCCGTCATGGGCATCCTGCTTTTCTATGTTCTATAGACTTGCATGTAACTATTGAGAGTCGAGATATTATACATAGTGTGAATATTCCACCAAAAAGTTTTATTTTAGTTCAAAATGATCAATATGTAGAATCTGAACAAGTGATTGCCGAGATTCGTGCCGGAACGTCTACTTTTCATTTTAAAGAGAGGGTTCGAAAACATATTTATTCTGAATCAGAGGGAGAAATGCACTGGAGTACTGATGTCTACCACGCACCTGAATATACATATAGTAATGTTCATCTATTACCAAAAACAAGTCATTTATGGATATTAGCGGGGGGTCCGTGCAGATCCAGTATAGTGTCTTTTTCGCTTCACAAGGATCAAGATCAAATGAATGTTCATTCTTTTTCTGTCGACGAAAGATATAGCTCTGACCTCTCAATCACTAAGGATCGAGTAAGACATAAATTGTTGGATCCTTCTGGTACTCGTAAAAAAGATAGGGAAATTCTTGATTATTCAAGACTTGATCGAATTATATCCAATGGTCATTGGAATTTCATATACCCTTCGATTCTCCAAGAGAATTCTGATTTCTTGGCGAAAAGACGAAGAAATAGATTTCTCATCCCATTACAATACGATCAAGAACGAGAGAAAGAATTAATACCCTCTTTTGGTATTTCGATTGAAATACCCATAAATGGTATTTTACGTAGAAATAGTATTCTTGCTTATTTTGATGATCCACGATACAGAAAAAAGAGTTCGGGAATTACTAAATATGGGACCGCGGAGGTGGATTCAATAGTAAAAAAAGAAGATTTGATTGAGTATCGAGGAGCAAAAGAATTTAGTCCGAAATACCAAATGAAAGTGGATCGGTTTTTTTTTATTCCCGAAGAGGTGCATATCTTACCCGGATCTTCGTCTATAATGGTCCAGAACAATAGTATCATTGGAGTAGATACACAACTCGCTTTAAATACAAATACAAGAAGCCGAGTAGGTGGATTAGTCCGAGTGGAGAGAAAAAAAAAAAGTATTGAACTAAAAATCTTTTCTGGAGATATTCATTTTCCCGGAGAGACAGATAAGATATCCAGACACAGTGGCATTTTGATACCACCAGGAACAGAAAAAAAAAATTATAAGGAATCAAAAACAAAATCGAAAAATTGGATCTATGTCCAACGGATCACACCTATCAAAAAAAAGTATTTTGTTTTGGTTCGACCCGTAGTCACATATGAAATAGCTGATGGGATAAATTTAGCAAAACTTTTCCCTCAAGATCTCTTGCAGGAAAAAGAAAATGTCCAGCTTAGAGTTGTCAATTATATCCTTTATGGAAATGGAAAGTCAATTCGAGGAATTTATCACACAAGTATTCAATTAGTTCGGACTTGCTTAGTATTGAATTGGGACCAAGAAAAAAATGGTTCTATGGAAGAGGTTCATGCTTCCTTTGTTGAAGTAAGGGCAAATGATCTGATTCGTGATTTCATAAGAATTGAATTAGTCAAGTCTACTATTTCCTATACCGGAAAAAGGTATGATACGGCAGGTTCGGGATTGATTCCTGATAATGGATTAGATCGCACCAATATCAATCCTTTTTATTACAAAGTGAAGATTCCATTAGTTACACAGCATCAAGGAACTATTGGTACGTTGTTGAATCGAAATAAGGAAGGCCAATCTTTGAGAATTTTGTCATCATTCAATTGTTTTCGAGTTGGTCCATTCAACGGTTCGAAATATAACAATGTGGCAAAAGAATCGAATCCCATAACTCTAATTAGGGGTTTGTTGGGCCCCTTAGGTACAATAGTACCTAAAATAGTGAACTTTTATTCATCTTATCATTTAATAACTCATAATCAGATCTTGTTAAACAAATATTGGCTACTTGACAATTTTAAACAGACTTTCCAAGTACTTGAAGTACTTAAATACTGTTTAATAGATGAAAATAGGAGGATTTATAATCCCAGTCCATGCAATAACATCATTTTGAATCCATCCCATTTGAATTGGTGCTTTCTACATTACAATTATTGTGAAGAGACATCCACAATAATTAGCATTGGACAATTTATTTGTGAAAATATATGTCTATTTAAATATGGACCACACATAAAAAAATCTGGTCAAATTTTAATTGTTCATGTTGACTCTTTAATTATAAGATCAGCTAAGCCTTATTTGGCCACTCCAGGAGCGACTGTTCATGGACATTATGGAGAAACCCTTTCTGAAGGAGATACATTAGTTACATTTATATATGAAAAATCCCGATCTGGTGACATAACGCAAGGTCTTCCAAAAGTGGAACAAATCTTAGAAGTGCGCTCGATTGGTTCAATATCGATGAACCTTGAAAGGAGAGTTGAAGGTTGGAACGAGCGTATACCAAGAGTTCTTGGAATTCCTTGGGGATTCTTAATTGGAGCTGAGTTAACCATAGCCCAAAGTCGTATCTCTTTGGTTAATAAGATCCAAAAGGTTTATCGATCCCAGGGGGTACAGATCCATAATAGACATATAGAGATTATTGTACGACAAGTAACATCAAAAGTGTTGGTTTCAGAAGATGGAATGTCTAATGTTTTTTTACCTGGAGAACTAATCGGATTGTTGCGAGCGGAACGAGCAGGGCGTGCTTTAGACGAAGCAATCTGTTATCGTGCAATTTTATTGGGAATAACGAGGGCATCTCTGAATACTCAAAGTTTCATATCCGAAGCAAGTTTTCAAGAAACTGCTAGAGTTTTGGCAAAAGCTGCTCTACGGGGTCGTATTGATTGGTTGAAGGGTCTGAAAGAAAATGTTGTTTTGGGGGGGATTATCCCTGTCGGTACTGGATTCACAAAATTAGTGCACCGTTCAAGGCAAGACATTCATTTTGAAATCAAAAAGAAAAATCTATTCGAGTTGGAAATGAGAGATATTTTGTTACACCATAGAGAATTTTTTTGTTCTTGCGCCCCAAGCAATTTCTATGACACACCAGAAAAATCATTTAAGCGAATTCATAATTCTTAAGGAGATATTTTTCTTTTTACTTTACTAGTTATTGATTGGGTACTAAAAAAAATGAAAGGTTTGGGCTGTGTATCAACGGTCAATCCCGGCAGAAGGTTCCGTAGGAACAATTATTTATTTGTTAAAAAAAAAAAAAAAAGAAAGCGTGGGAAAGATGACAAGAAGATATTGGAACATCCGTTTGGAAGAGATGATGGAAGCAGGAGTTCATTTTGGTCATGGTACTAAGAAATGGAATCCTAGAATGGCCCCTTACATCTCTGCAAAGCGTAAAGGTATTCATATTATAAATCTCACTAGAACTGCTCGTTTTTTATCGGAAGCCTGCGATTTAGTTTTTGATGCAGCAAGTCGAGGAAAAAACTTCTTAATTGTTGGTACCAAAAATAAAGCAGCGGATTTAGTAGCATCAGCTGCAATAAGGGCTCGATGTCATTATGTTAATAGAAAATGGCTCGGCGGTATGTTAACGAATTGGTCCACTACGGAAACGAGACTTCATAAGTTCAGAGACTTAAGAGCAGAACAAAAGATGGGGAAACTCAACCGTCTCTCTAAAAGAGACGCAGCAATGTTGAAGAGAAAATTATCTACTTTGCAAACATATCTGGGCGGGATCAAATATATGACTGAATTGCCCGATATTGTAATAATCGTTGATCAGCGAGAAGAATATACAGCTCTTCGAGAATGTGTCATTTTGGGAATTCCGACGATTTGTTTAATCGATACAAATTGTGACCCAGATCTCGCAGATATTTCGATTCCAGCCAACGATGACGCTATAGCTTCAATCCGATTGATTCTTAACAAATTGGTATCCGCAATTTGTGAGGGCCGTTCTAGCTATATAAGAAGTCGTTGATTATGTTATGATTAAGAATAATAATAATAAGATTAGTTAATTATTTTGATTTATTGGATCGGTTACTATTCTTGTCTTTTATTTTTAAAAAGAGATAAAATGGGATATTGATATTATGTTATGTGATTTCTTGGTATCCTAACTATATGATTAATGATGAAAGTAGATGAGTCGAGAAAGAGATGGTTGAATCAAAATAATTCTTTTTTTCAGTTCGATTTCTGTCAGAGGACAATATGAATGTTATACCATGTTCCATTAAAACACTCAAAGGGTTATACGATATATCAGGTGTAGAAGTAGGCCAACATTTATATTGGCAAATAGGAGGTTTACAAATTCATGCCCAAGTACTTATCACTTCTTGGGTCGTAATTGCTATCTTATTAGGTTCAGTCATCATATCCGTTCGGAATCCACAAACCATTCCGACCGACGGTCAGAATTTCTTCGAATATGTCCTTGAATTTATTCGAGACTTGAGCAAAACTCAGATTGGAGAAGAATACGGCCCTTGGGTTCCCTTTATTGGAACTATGTTCCTATTTATTTTTGTTTCGAATTGGTCAGGTGCCCTTTTACCTTGGAAAATCATACAGTTACCTCATGGGGAGCTAGCCGCCCCCACAAATGATATAAATACTACTGTTGCTTTAGCTTTACTCACGTCAGTAGCATATTTTTATGCGGGTCTTACCAAAAAAGGATTGGGTTATTTCGGAAAATACATTCAACCAACTCCAATACTTTTACCAATTAACATCCTAGAAGATTTCACAAAACCTTTATCTCTTAGTTTTCGACTTTTCGGGAATATATTAGCTGATGAATTAGTAGTTGTTGTTCTTGTTTCTTTAGTACCTTTAGTAGTTCCTATACCTGTCATGTTTCTTGGATTATTTACAAGCGGTATTCAAGCTCTTATTTTTGCAACTTTAGCCGCGGCTTATATAGGGGAATCCATGGAGGGTCATCATTGATTAGTTTTCGAAATATTCTTTATTTTTAAGCTTATCCCAATTGAGGCAATGCATAGTTCAAGATTGGTTCTTAGTTGAGGAACATATATAGATATAAATACATATATATATTACGACTAGAGTTGTAGGAGGAAAGATAGACGATATTACGAAATGGCGGATGAGTTAGTGGGGGTCACCACTAGATATATGGAATGTTTATAAGGCCAGTCACAGTCCCTGTATATTTTTCGAAGAATTCTTCTAGAATCCTATTCAATATAAAAAGAAAATGCAGGCGGTTTACGTTATGAAAGAAACAAATGTATATGTGACATTAGATATATACTAGTTATATAGGGGTTATCTCTATCTATATTTCTATATTAATTTCATTATTTTTTTTATTTTATTCGAAGTTTTAGTTACTTCGACTCAATAGATTTTTGTGATCAAATAAGTAATAATTCATTGGTTGATTGTATCATTAACCATTTTTTTTTGGTGCGAGGAACCTATCATCATGAATCCACTGATTTCTGCCGCTTCCGTTATTGCTGCTGGATTGGCCGTAGGGCTTGCTTCTATTGGACCTGGAGTTGGTCAAGGTACTGCTGCAGGCCAAGCCGTAGAAGGTATTGCGAGACAACCAGAAGCAGAAGGAAAAATACGAGGTACTTTATTACTTAGTCTAGCTTTTATGGAAGCTTTAACAATTTATGGACTGGTCGTGGCATTAGCGCTTTTATTTGCGAATCCTTTTGTTTAATTTAATCCTAGAATGAAAATGTAAAAAAGTACGTTACCTACTTTTTTCTTATTTTATTAACTCGTTGCCATTTGCTTCTGTGAATTATATCAATACTTTATTCCTACAATTATGTATTTGTTGCTACAATACCCCGGGAAGGAGTGATTTGAGGATGAGGAATTTGTGGATTCACTCGTTTTCTTCCTTCCCGCCCTTAGTTTAGTACGATGGAATTTTTATTTTTCTTTTAGGAAGTGTTTGAACAAAGGAGATATTTTTCAATTGATACGAGACCCAGGACCTAACTTAATAAGTATCTTATCGGATACTTCAAAAAGAATAAGAAATTTTGTAATTCTCAATCTCAAATTCAATAAATAGATTTAATCTACTCCCATTAACATTAAAAAAAAACGGGAAATTAAGAAAAAGAAATCGATAAAAAAAAGGGCGAGTCAAGTGATACAAAAAGAACTCTGTTCTTTCTTAGTCCTATCTATAAGAGGAAAGCATATGAACAATGTAACCGATTCTTTCGTTTCCTTAGGCCACTGGCCATCCGCCGGGAGTTTCGGGTTTAATACCGATATTTTAGCAACAAATCCAATAAATCTAAGTGTAGTGCTTGGTGTATTGATTTTTTTTGGAAAGGGAGTGTGTGCGAGTTGTATATTTCACGAATAGGTTGGATCTAACCGACTGCACTTTATTTATGTTATTCTATATTTTTATAGGATAAATAGGAAAAAAGTGCATAATCTCGACGAATTCCTTCTGAGTAAATTCATAAATCATATGTAAGAACCATAGCATTTCGTTATTCATTGGTAAGTTAACTTTGATTCTCTATCAACCAACCAATAATGTGAGACCATTAACATGGTTAAAGCTAAACTGTTTGAAGTCCGGGCACAACATGGTACTCTTTCTACCACTACGTTAATAACGAAATGGTTTAAAAAAGAATAGTTGATAATTTTTTCGATATAGAACACTCATATCGATAAAATGATTTGAACCATTTACTAGAATAAATAAAGGGCGCCTTGCCCTTTATTATATTATCCAATGCCGAATCGGCAACCTATGTTATGTATAAAAAGGGGGAATTTTTGGATTTGAATAAAAAAGGAAATCAAAATAAAATTGAAATTTTCTATATTTCTATAATATAGAAATATCTATTTTCAATGAAATAAAGAACAAATAAAGAAACAACTTTGCTGACAATTATAGATTTTTTGTCTGGTCGGAAGAGTCCTCCTAATATTCTGTTCTTGTATCGGTTTTGATATGTTTGAATACAAACAGAAATAGAGAGGATAGGCTCATTATATTAAAAAAAGATACGGGAATGTCCATAAAATAAAAAATTGAGCGTGAGAGCCAAATGAATCGAAAGATTCATGTTTGGTTCGGGAAGAGATCATGGAAGTTGTGAAATTAATGGTAAGATAATCTACTTTCATTAAATGATTTATTAGATAATCGAAAACATAGGATTTTGAGTACTATTCGAAATTCGGA